TAGAAAGAAGAATTTATATTCTATATTCAGGGTATGAACCTAAAAGCTTAAATTTAGCTTATCTTTCTATATTTTGGTGTATTGGTGCACGTTGAGTTTTGATCTCAAAGGATTAGTTTAATTCTAAATAATATAATAAGAGTAATATAATTACATGATTTATTCTATCAAAATAATCCTTTTATCAGGCATCTTATTTAATAAAAACTAAATTTTGTTGGAATTTATTAATTATATATAATTTATTTATAATGTTTATTATATAATTTGATAGTTTTATTTAGTTCCCATATTTTTATTTTTTTATAAAATGTTAATTTTTAATTAATTAATATTTTGTAAAAGTAATAATATTTTATAATTTATAATATTTATTTATTATAATATAAGGAATACTGGATAGCGGGCATATACTTATTTCAGGGAAAAAGGGTAATATACATAATAGATAATGGATACAATGCATAATTCGGATATAAAAGAGTCGCCGGTCACGAATAGATATAAGGCTTGGGTATAGATGAAGGGAATTATATATGAGAGGATAAACAAAGATGATGTACATCAGTGGTGGAAAAAGAAAGAAAAAGGAAATAGATATTGTTTACAATTAAAGGGATTGAGTCATATAAGAGACGGGAAATTGAGATAAGGGGATAGTTATATAATCAACAAGGTTCAATTAGGATAAGTATTTATAGAGGGTATGTTTAGTTATATATAAGAACAAGGATTACATTAATATAAGAACTATTGATCTAGGAGCAGGATCTAATAATGATTTATGGTTGGGTTAAAGTGCATGGATATACTTTAGAGACAATTAAAGGTATGTATGGCAAAGCAATAGGTAGATAATGGATATATAAGGATTTGTGTGTAGATGAGAGTTTAGGGGTATACCTAGAGGATAGTTAAAGGTATGTATGGCAAAGCAATAGGTAAACAACGAATATATAAGGATTTGTGTGTAGATGAGAGTTTAGGGGTATACCTAGAGGATAGTTAAAGGTATGTATGGCAAAGCAATAGGTAAACAACGAATATATAAGGATTTGTGTGTAGATGAGAGTTTAGGGGTATACCTAGAGGATAGTTAAAGGTATGTATGGCAAAGCAATAGGTAGATAATGGATATATAAGGATTTATATGTAGGTAATATATATGTTAGTTAAGGAATGATAGTTATAGTATACAAATAGGATATATGTGGAATAGCAATTCAATAAATAGTTAAAGGTAGGTACGACCGGGGGGAGGGGTATAAATGCTTATGGTTCCGGTTTTTTTTCTTATTTTTAAATTTTGATTCTTTATTTAAAATTTTAATTTTTAACTATTTTATATGTAAGGTTTTCTTTTTTTTCTAAAAGAGTTTTTTTCAATATTTAATTTTGTTTTATTATTGTGAGATAATAACAGGGTTTAAATTAATAACTAACAAAAATTGTGCCAGCAGTTGCGGTTATACAATTAGTTAAATTGAATTTTTTTGATTTATGTATTAATTTTTATTTTTGTAAAATTATTTTTTAATTTTAGGTGAAATTTTAATTTTTTTATAATTTTATGGGTTAAAGATTTTATATATGAAAGTTTTTAATAAACTAGGATTAGATACCCTATTATTTTTACTGTAAATTTTCTTAATATTAATAGTTATGTTCTTTAAATTAAAAGAATTTGGCGGTTATTTAATCTGTTTAGAGGAACCTGTTCTGTAATTGATAATCCACGTTTGATTTTACTTTAATTTTACTTATATATCGCTGTCATTGAATGTATTATAAGATAATTTTCTTAAAACTTTTATGGGTTTAATGTTAGGTCAAGATGTAGTTATATTAAAGAAGAAATGGGTTACATTTATTTTAATAATGGATCAATAATTTGGAATTATTTTGTAAAATTGGATTTAAATGTAATTTTTATTAAATTATAATCATGATTATAGTTCTAAATAATGTACACATCGCCCGTCACTCCCGTTATGAGTTGGGATAAGTCGTAACAAAGTAGGCCTACCGGAAGGTGGGCCTGGTAAGTTCAAATTGATACCGTAGGGTAATTATTATTTACATTAATAATTTTTTTGTGCAATTCAATACAGTTTGAAGATTTTTATTTAAGTTTTAATTTATTATTTTTTTTTATTTTTATTAAAATTATTTTTGTTTTTTAGTATTTTTGAAAAAATCTTTTTTCTTATATTTTTTACTGTGAAGGATTAATTTTTCTTTTATATAAGTATAGTTTGTTTCTAGTACCTTTTGCATCAGGGTTTATCAATTATTTAATATTATTATTATTTTCTCGAAAACTTAAGAGTTATTTATTTATGTAATTTTTTGTTTTATAAAAATTAATAATTTTTAATTAGATGTTATATGCTATTCATTTAAGTTAATATCTAGTTTATTAATAAATAAATTTAATTTAGCTTTAATTATTTGTTATTTTTAATTTTATTATTTTTAATTGTTTTTAAAGTAATCTTCTTAGGGATAATCTTAAGTTGATTTTTATAAGTTGTTTTTTTATGATTTTTTGTAGGATTAAAAATTTTCATCAATTATTTTATTATAATTATTTTTCTTTTTTTATAATTTATTTTTCTTTAAATATTTATTAATAATAATTTTTTAATTTATAATGTTTTTTTATAATGATAAAATTAGTAATTTGTTTAATTTAATTATATGAATTCGGCAATATAAATTTTCACCTGTTTAACAAAAACATGTTTTTTTGATTAATATATAAGATTGGGCCTGCCCATTGATTTAATACATTAAAAGGCTGCGGTATTTTGACTGTACTAAGGTAGCATAATCATTTGTCTTTTAATTGAAGGCTAGAATGAATGGTTTGATGAAAAATTAACTTTATTTAATTAATTTATTTGAACTTAATTTTTTATTTAAAAAGATAAGATTTTTTTATAGGACGAGAAGACCCTATAGAAGTTTACTTAATAAATAAGTTTTTATTTTGGTTAATAATAATAATTTCTTAAAATATTAAGTTTTGTTGGGGTGACAGTGAAATTAAAATAACTTTCATTAATTTTTTACATTAATTTATGTTTTGATCCAAAATTTTTGATTATAAGATTAACTTACCTTAGGGATAACAGCGTAATCTTTTTGGAGAGTTCAAATTGATGAAAAGGTTTGCGACCTCGATGTTGAATTAAGATTAAATCTGGGGGCAGAATTTCAGTTATTTTGGTCTGTTCGACCATTAAATTCTTACATGATTTGAGTTCAGACCGGCGTGAGCCAGGTCGGTTTCTATCCTTATTTTTATATAAATTAGTACGAAAGGACCATTTATATTAATTATATTATTACTTTAGATTAAAATTAACTATTTTGGCAGATTAATGCAATAAATTTAGAATTTATTTATGTAATTATTTTACAAATAGTAATATACTTAATTTATTTTTTATTTTTATTAATCATGGTTTTGTTATCAGTGGCTTTTGTAACTTTATTGGAACGTAAAGTTCTTGGTTACATTCAATTACGTAAAGGTCCTAATAAGGTTGGTTATATAGGTATTTTACAACCTTTTGGAGATGGTTTAAAGTTATTCTTTAAGGAACAAACATATTTATGTTTATCAAATTTTATAGTTTATTATTTTTCTCCGGTTTTTATGTTATTTTTATCTTTTTCTCTTTGGTTATTGTTTCCATATTTAATTAATTTATATAATTTTAATTTAGGCTTTCTTTTTTTTCTTTGTTGTACTAGATTTGGTGTTTATGGTGTTTTAATATGTGGTTGATCTTCAAATTCTAATTATTCTTTATTGGGTTCATTACGTTCTATAGCTCAGACTATTTCATACGAAGTTAGAATAGCTATAATTTTACTTTGTTTATTTATTTTCGTTTATGACTTTAATTTCGTTTCTATATATTATTATCAAAATTATATTTGATTTATTTTTTTTTCTTTACCTTTATTTTTTTGTTGATTAAGTTCTTTTTTGGCGGAAGTTAACCGTTCTCCTTTTGATTTTGCTGAAGGTGAATCTGAGTTAGTTTCGGGCTTTAATGTTGAATACAGAAGAGGGGGTTTTGCTTATATTTTTTTGTCTGAATATATAAATATTATTTTTATAAGTTTGTTAACTGTTATTATTTTTTTAGGTTGTAATTTATTTTCTATAACTTTTTTTTTTAAGTTGATTTTTATTATTTTTTTTGTTATTTGAGTTCGTGGTACTTTACCACGTTTTCGTTATGATAAATTGATATATTTGACTTGAAAGGTATTTTTACCTATTTCTTTAAATTATTTTATTTTTTTTATAGGTTTTATTTTTTATTTATTTGAGTTTTTATAATCATTATTATAGGTTAAGTTGATAGTGGAATTTAACCACTATTTTATATTTTCAAAATATATGCTTTTCTAAAGCTTAATCAACTATTCAGTTATTTTATCTCATATTTTTAGTGTAATTGGATTAATAATAAAATATATAAAATATAAAGTTGTGATGATTTGTCCTGTTGTAATATAAGGTTCTTCTGCAGGTCGTGCTCCAATTCATGTTAATAAAATGATTATAGTAAAAAATGTTCAGAATATTATTTGATTAATTGGGTAAAATATGTTTCTTTGGAATTTATTTTTTCTTGTAATTGGGATAATTATTAATATAAGAATTGATAATATTATTGCAATTACACCTCCTAATTTATTAGGAATTGATCGTAAAATTGCATATGCAAATAAAAAATATCATTCTGGTTGAATATGAATTGGTGTAACAAGTGGGTTTGCTGGAATAAAATTTTCTGGATCTCCTATTATTCGTGGTTCTAATAAATTTAATATAAGAAATAAATATAATGTAATAATTATACCTATAATATCTTTGATTGAGAAATATGGATGAAATGGTATTTTGTCAAAATTTCTATTTATACCTGTTGGGTTATTAGATCCTGTTTGATGAAGAAATAATAAATGAATAATTGTTAGTGCAGCTAAAATAAATGGTAATAAGAAATGTAATGTGAAGAATCGTGTTAGTGTAGCATTATCAATAGAAAATCCACCTCATAATCATTTTACAATTTCATTTCCTAAATATGGAATTGCAGATATTAAGTTTGTAATAACTGTTGCTCCTCAAAATGATATTTGTCCTCAAGGTAGGACGTATCCAAGGAATGCAGTTGCTATAATTGTGAATAATATAATAACTCCTACTCTTCATGTTATAAATAATTTATATGATCCATAATATATTCCTCGACCGATATGTAAGTATAAACAAATAAAAAATATTGATGCTCCGTTGGCATGTATATTTCGGAGTAATCATCCTCTATTTACGTCACGAGTAATATGAATAACTCTATTAAATGCAATGTTAATATCAGCGGTGTAATGTATGGCTAAGAATAATCCTGTTAAAATTTGAATTATAAGGCATATTCCTAATAGTGAACCAAAATTTCATCAAATTGAAATTGATGATGGTGTAGGTAAATCAATTAATGATGAATTTATAATTTTAATAAATGGGTGATTTTTACGGATAGGTTTTTTCATAATTTTTTTTACGTATTGGTCCTTCAAATGTGTTAATTATAAAAATTACATAAATTATGGTTATTAATAAATATATTGCCATAATAATTGTTAATATAGATCTTTTGTTATTAAATAATTTTATTAATGATATATTTTGTTGATTTTCTATAATTATTAGATTTTGATAATTTATAATAATAATTTCATTTTTTATAATTATTGCTATAACTATGAAAGTAATAATTGTTAAAATTATAATTTTTGATGAGAATTTTATAATTTCATTTGATGCAATTCTAGCTATATATATAAATAGAATTAATATACCTCCCAATATAGTTAAAATAAGAATATATGAATATCATGGGTATTTTATTATTATATTAATTAATATAGATATTAAAGTTGTTTGAATAATAATAATAAATCCTATTCTTAATGGGTGATTTATAAAAATAATAATTGTTGATATAGTGATAATTATTAATAAAATTATTTTCATTTTCAGCGAGTATTTTAATTAAAATATTAATTTTGGAGATTAAAGATGAGATAAATTATTTCTTTGCTGAAGTTTTAAAGTTTTCACTATCTATGATTTACAAGATCATTATTTTTTATTAAACTATTAAAACTTATTTTAATATATTTTTGTATTTATATATTTTTTACTGGTGTTTTAATTTTTATTTCATTACGTAAACATTTATTATTGACTTTATTAAGATTAGAATATTTGGTTGTTATTATTTTTTTTAGTTTCTTTTTATTTTTATATAATTATTTGAGTGAAAATAATTTTATTATTTTATTTTTAACCTTTTCTGTTTGTGAAGGTGTTTTGGGTCTTTCTATTTTAGTTACTATAATTCGTTCATTTGGTAATGATAATTTATTAAATTTATCTGGCTTGTTATGATAAAAATATTTTTTACCTTTTTTTTAATGTTACCAATAATTTTTTTATCTAATTGAACAATTTTAATTTTTAGAATAATTTTATTTTTTTTAATTTTTTTAAATATAAATTTTATGTTAACTTATTTTTCTTGTTTTAGTTATTTATTTATAATAGATTTATTATCTGGTACACTTATTTATTTAACTATTTGAATTACTCTTTTAATAATTTTGTCAAGTTATTCTGTTAATAAAAATAATAATTTTTTTTTAATACTTTTAATTTTTTTAATAATTTTTTTAATTATAACTTTTTCTACTACTAATGTTTTTTTATTTTATATTTTTTTCGAATCTAGTTTAATTCCTACTTTGTTATTAATTTTTGGTTGAGGCTATCAACCAGAACGTTTATCTGCCGGTTTTTATTTATTGTTTTATACTTTATTTGGTTCATTACCTTTGTTATTATCAATTTTTTATATTTATAATTTTAATAATAGTTTATGTTTAATAATAATTTATTTGGATTATAATTTTTATTTATATTTAGGTTTAATTTTGGCATTTTTAATTAAAATACCTATAATATTTTTTCATTTTTGATTACCTAAAGCTCATGTTGAAGCTCCAATTTCAGGTTCAATGATTTTGGCTGGGGTTTTATTAAAGTTGGGTGGTTATGGTTTAATACGTGTATTTAAGTTTTTAAATGGTAATTATTTATTTAATAATATGTTTTTTATTTGTTTAAGATTATTTAGTATAATAATTATTGGTGTAATTTGTATATTTCAGGTTGATATAAAATCATTAATTGCATATTCTTCAGTTAGACATATGGCTTTAGTGATTTGTGGTATTTTTTCATTAAATTACTTTGGTATATTAGGTGCTCTAATTTTAATAATTGGACATGGTTTATGTTCTTCAGGTCTTTTTTGTTTAGCTAATATTATATATGAGCGTTCAGGTAGACGAAGATTTTATTTTAATAAAGGTTTTATTACATTAATACCAAGACTTTCTTTTTTTATATTTTTGTTATGTGCTAATAATATAGCTAGCCCTCCTTCTTTAAATTTATTAGGTGAGATTATAATTATTAATTCAATTATAAGATGATGTAATTTAAGATTCATTTATTTATTTATAGGTTCTTTTTTAAGTTGTTGTTACAGTGTATATTTATATTCTTATACTCAGCACGGTCAGTTATTTTTTGGTTTAAAAAGTTTTTCTGGTATTAATGTTCGTGAATTAATATTACTTTTTTTACATTGATTACCTTTAAATATTTTAATTATAAAAATTGATATTTTTTTAATATGATTATGTTTGAATAGTTTAATAAGAATAATAATTTGTGGTGTTATAGGTATAATTTTATTTCAGACTTATGAGGAATTTTAGTTTATATATTTATATATCAATTACTTTATTTTTTTTAGGTTTAATTATAATCTTGTCAGGTTTTAATTTTATATATAATAATATAATTTATATATTGGATTGAGAATTATTAAGATTAAATAGAACTTTAATTACTTTTACTTTAATTTTTGATTGAATATCAATAATATTTAGAGGTTGTGTTTTTTTTATTTCTTCTATGGTTGTTTTTTATAGACATTCATATATATTTGACGATGTATATAAAATTCGTTTTTTATACTTAGTTTTAATATTTATTTTCTCGATGTTTATATTGATTATAAGACCTAATTTAATTAGTATTTTAATTGGATGAGATGGTTTAGGTTTAGTATCTTATTGTTTAGTAATTTATTTTCAGAATTATAAATCTTATAATGCTGGGGCTTTGACAATTTTAACTAATCGTTTAGGTGATGTGGCAATTCTTTTATCTATTTCTTGAATAATAAATTATGGTAGTTGACATTATTTTTATTATTTAAATAATAATTTTGATTGAAGAGTTTATTTGATTTATTTATTAATTTTTGCAGGTTTTACTAAAAGTGCTCAGATCCCATTTTCTTCTTGATTACCTGCTGCAATAGCTGCACCAACACCTGTTTCAGCTTTAGTTCATTCATCAACTTTAGTCACAGCCGGTGTTTATTTGTTAATTCGTTTTAGAAATCTATTAATATTATTTGATTGTAATTTTTTTTTAATTTTGTCTATAATAACTATATTTATATCCGGGTTAGGGGCTAATTTTGAATTTGATTTAAAGAAAATTATTGCTTTGTCAACTTTAAGACAATTAGGTTTAATAATAACAATTCTTTTTTTAGGTTATCCTATTTTCTCTTTTTTTCATTTATTAACTCATGCTTTTTTTAAGGCTTTATTGTTTTTGTGTGCAGGTTTAATTATTCATGTTATAAATAACACTCAAGATATTCGTTTTATAGGTGGTTTAATAAATTATTTGCCGATAACTGTTACTTGTTTTTTAATTTCAAATTTATCTTTATGTGGATTTCCTTATTTGTCGGGATTTTATTCTAAAGATTTAATTTTAGAAACATTTTCTTTTGAAGGTTCAAATCTTTTTATTTATTTAATTATATATATTTCTGTGGGTTTAACAGTTTCTTATAGTGTTCGTCTTATTTATTATGTTTTAATAACAAGACCTAATAGTTATAGTTGTCAATCATATTATGAAGATTTTTATATAAATTTTTCAATAGTTTTTTTAGTTCTTATATCTATTATTAGAGGGAGATTAATTAGATGAATAATCTTTTTTACCCCATCTTTTTTGATATTATCTTTTTGTATAAAAATTATTACAATTGTTGTTATTTTGTTGAGAATAATATTTGGTTTAAAATTTTCTGAATTTAATAAAAATTTTAATCATTATTATGTTTATAATTATTTAATAATCAATTTTATTAGTAATATATGATTTATACCAAATTATAGAACTTATTTATCTTCAAAGATTTTTAGTAATTTTACTTTTAGGACATATATTAATTTTGAATCTGGTTGAGGTGAGACAACTTTCTCAAAATTATCTTTTTTTTATTTAGTAATTTTGAGTAAGTTGTCTCAGTTGTTTTACTTTAATAATTTAAAGGTTTATATATTTACTTTCTTTTTATTTATCTTTATTTTTCTTGTTAATTAAATTTAAGTAGCTTAAAATTAAAGCTTAATATTGAAGATATTATGATAAGACTTAGATCTTCTTAAATATTTATAGAAGTATATGATTTCATTTCTTCATTGAAAATGAAGTGTTTTTATATAAACTATATAAATAAGAGAAAAACGGACTTTAACCGCTTTAAAAGATAGTTAGCAGCTTCTTTTAGTTACAACATTCTCTTTTAACTAGATTAAATTTTAAATCAATAAATTCATTAACAGTGAATTACCTCTATTTTGGTTTTAGTTAAAAGTATGGAGTAATATAACTCTATTTTTAGGTCGAAACTAAATGTAAATTTTTTACTTCTTTACTTTGAGGATAATTCTTATTTAGAATAATTTTTAATTGCAAATTAAAAGTTATTTTTTAACTATAACCCCTTAAATAGTTCATTCAAGAATTTTATTTTTTCATTCATAATATAATCCTAGGATTAAAATAATAATAAATGTTGTGGTTACTATAAATCATATAATTATATTTCTAGTATGTATGATTTTAATTGATGGTAAAATGATAATAATTTCTACATCAAAAATCAGGAAAATGATTGCAATTATAAAGAATTGCATTGAAAATGGTATTCGTGATGATCTTTTGGGATCAAATCCACATTCAAATGGTGTTATTTTTTCTCGGTTGTTCTTTTCTTTTCTTGAGATTATAAAACATAATATTATTAGAGATAATCTAATTACTATTATTATAATTATAGTTTTTATTGTTATTATTATTATTTTTTCTTAATTTAAGACCATTTAATTGGAAGTTAAATATACTTTTTATACTAAAAAAATAACTACCTCATCAGTAAATAGAAATATATAAAAATAATCAAACTACGTCTACGAAATGTCAATATCATGCTGCAGCTTCAAATCCAAAATGGTGTTTACTTGAGAAGTGAAACTTTATTGTTCGGATTAAGCATACAATTAAAAATGTTGTCCCGATGATTACATGAATACCATGAAATCCAGTTGCTATAAAAAAGCATGATCCATATACTGAATCTGCAATAGTAAATGGTGATTCAATATATTCATATGCTTGTAATACTGTAAAATAAATACCTAAAATTACTGTTACAAATAGACCTTTTACTGTTTGGGAATGATTTATATTTATAATTCTGTGATGTGCTCATGTAATTGTAATACCTGAACATAATAAAATTGTTGTATTTAATAATGGGATATCTATAGGATTAAATGTTTGAATTCCTTTTGGTGGTCATATTATACCAATTTCCATTGTTGGTGCTAATCTTCTATGAAAAAATCCTCAGAAAAATGAAATAAAGAAAAATACTTCTGAGATAATAAATAGGATTATACCATATTTTAATCCTTTGGTAACAATTATAGTATGTTTTCCTTGATAAGTCCCTTCTCGTACAATATCTCGTCATCATTGTAATATTGTTATAATAATAATTATAATTCCAATGATTATTAGGGTTATATTTTTTATGTGAAATCATATTACAATCCCAGATGTTATAGTTATTGCACCAATTGATCCTGTTAAAGGTCATGGTCTTGGGTCAACTAGATGAAATGGATGATTTTGTTTTTTCATAATTTACTTCACTTGAATAAAGTGTTGTTAGAATTGAAAATACATAAGCTTGGATTACAGCAACTGCTGTTTCGAATAATATTAGTGTGATTTGAATAATTATTAGTATTGTAATTATTATTCTTGTTGCATTAGTGGTGTTATTACCTAATAAACTTATAAGTAAATGTCCTGCAATTATATTTGCTGTTAATCGTACTGCAAGTGAACCTGGTCGAATAATATTTCTAATTGTTTCAATACATACTATAAATGGTATTAAAGGTCCTGGTGTTCCTCTTGGGATTAAATGTCTAAATATGTGTTGTGTTTTTTTAATTCAACCAAATAATATAATTGATAATCATAGTGGTAATGAGATTGTTAATGAGAATACTAAATGTCTAGAACTAGTAAAAATATATGGTATTAGTCCTATTATATTATTAATCAAAATAAATAAAAATATTGATACTATTATTATAGTTAATCCTTTTCTTTCTTTTAATAATGTTTTAAATTCATTGTGTAAGTTTCTTCAAATAATCTGATAAATTTTTCTAAATCGTGATCTTATTATTCAATATGTATAAGGAAATAAAATAATGATGATAAATGTTCTGTTTCAATTTATTGAATAATTTATAGATGTTGATGGGTCAAATGTTGAAAATAGGTTAGTTATCATTTTCAGTTTAAATTTTTTTTAAAAATGTTCTTTTTTTTTAATTTATTTTGGTATTTTTTATTGAAATATAGTATTATATTTACAATAATTAATATTAATGTGAATATAATTATTAATTTTAATCATGCTAAAGGTGATATTTGTGGTATAGAAAAATATTAATATTAATTTTTTGAACTTGACATATTCATGTTTTTTATAAACTAATTTTTCCATTAAGAGTATTTGTTAATTTACTATAAAGTGGTTTAAGAGACCATTGCTTAACTTTTCAGCCACTTAATGAGTTATTTTTTAATCATTTAATAAATTGTTTAGTTGTCACTCTTTCAATAGTAATGGGTATAAATCTGTGATTTGCTCCACAAATTTCTGAGCATTGACCATATATAATTCCTGGTCGGTTTATAAAAATAAGTCCTTGATTTAGTCGTCCTGGGATTGCATCAATTTTTACACCTAATGATGGAATTGTTCATGAGTGTAAAACGTCTGTTGCTGTAACTAGAATTCGAATTTGATTATTTATTGGTAATACAATGTGATTATCAGTTTCGAGTAGTCGAAATTCATTATTTTTAATTTCGTTGGTTGGTTTTATGTATGAATCAAATTCAATATTTTTGAAGTCTGAATATTCATATCTTCAGTATCATTGATGACCAATTGCTTTGATGGTAATCATTGGTGTTTTAATTTCATCTATTATATATAAAATCTTTAGTGATGGGAGTGCAATTAATACTAGAATTATGGCTGGGATTGTTGTTCAGATAATTTCAATTATTTGGTTTTCTATTATGAATCGGTTAATTATTTTGTTTGGAATTATTTTAATTATAACTCATGCAATTAAGGTTGTAATTATTAATAAAATGATTATAGTGTTATCATGGAAAAAAATTAATTGTTCCATAATAGGTGAGTTAGCGTCTTGTAAATTAATTTGTGATCATTTAGCTATTTTCAATAAAAGATGATTCTTTATAGATGAATCTTAAGTTCATAGCATTATTTCTGCCATATTGAAAGTTGAATGTAATAGGTATTTCATTATAAGAATGTTCAGCTGGTGGATATTTTTGTAATCATTCAATTCTAGAATTTAGATTTATTATAAATATAATTTTACGTTTTGAGATTATTCTTTCTCATATGATAAATACAAATATTATTGTTCCTAAGATTGAAATAGTTGATCCAATTGATGAAACAATATTTCATGATATATATATATCTGGGTAATCTGAGTATCGTCGTGGTATTCCTCTTAATCCTAAAAAGTGTTGTGGGAAAAATGTTATATTTACTCCAATGAATATTGTAATAAATTGGGTTTTTAATCATTTAGGATTTATTGTTATTCCTGTAAATAATGGATATCATTGAATAAATCCTGCTATAATAGCAAATACTGCTCCTATTGATAATACATAATGGAAATGTGCAACTACATAATATGTGTCATGTAAAATAATATCAATTGATGAATTTGCTAAAATAATTCCTGTTAGTCCACCAATAGTAAAAAGAAATACAAATCCTAGTGTTCATAGTGTTGTGGGAGTATAATTAATAATTGATCCATGAATTGTGGCTAATCATCTAAAAATTTTGATTCCTGTTGGAATTGCAATAATTATAGTTGCTGAAGTAAAATATGCTCGTGTATCTACATCTATTCCAACAGTAAATATGTGATGTGCTCATACAATAAATCCTAATAATCCGATTGCTAATATAGCATAAATTATACCTGTTGAACCAAATGCATTAATTTTACCTCTTTCTTGTCTGATAATTTGTGAAATGATACCAAATCCAGGTAAAATTAAGATATATACCTCAGGATGACCAAAAAATCAAAATAGATGTTGATATAGTACTGGGTCACCACCTCCTGCAGGGTCAAAGAATGATGTATTTAAATTACGATCTGTTAATAATATAGTAATTGCTCCAGCTAATACAGGTAATGATAATAATAATAAAAGAGCTGTAATTCCTACAGATCATACAAATAGTGGGATTTTTTCTCTTGTTATTCCTGTTGTTCGTATATTTATAATTGTTGAAATAAAATTAACAGCTCCTAGAATAGATGATACACCAGCTAAATGTAAAGAAAAAATAGCTAAATCAACTGATGCTCCGTTATGTGCAATATTTCTAGATAATGGAGGGTAAACTGTTCATCCTGTCCCTACACCTGTATCTACTATTCTTCTTGTTAATAATAATGTTAGTGATGGTGGTAATAGTCAAAATCTTATATTATTTATTCGTGGGAATGCTATGTCTGGTGCTCCAATTATTAAGGGAACTAATCAATTTCCAAAACCACCAATTATAATTGGTATAACTATAAAGAAGATTATAATAAATGCGTGAGCAGTAACAATTGTATTATAAATTTGGTCATTACCAATAAATGATCCAGGTTGACCTAGTTCAATTCGAATAATTCATCTTATTGATATACCAATTATTCCAGATCAAATACCTAATATAAAATATAAAGTGCCAATATCTTTATGATTTGTAGAATATATTCATTTGTTCAATTTTGTTGTTCTGTTAAAATAAATTTTTTTAATAAATGTTGATGAAGTGTCTGATTTATAGGTTGTAAATTGTAAATTTATATATGGAGTTAATTCCCTTTATCAGGTTTTATATTCAATATATGATTTTAGACTGCAATTCTAAAGTAGTAATCTTTTACTAAAACCTATAAAATTTAATTTATATTTTTAACTTTGAAGGTTAATAGTTTTAATTTAACTTAAGGATTTATATTATATTTAATAATATTGTTATTGGTAATATTAAGTTGAATAATAAATTTCATGTTATGATTTTTTTGTCTTCATATGATTTTATTATTCATTTTTGTGTTGTTGAATTAATTATAATAATTGGGGAAATTATTCGTATATAATAAAATAATGTAATTATTGATGTTATTATTAAAATTAATATAATAATTATTTCATTTGAAGGTAAAATTGATTGAATAACAATTCATTTAGGTAAAAATCCTATAAATGGTGGTAATCCACCAATTCTTATTATTATAATAATAATATTTATTTTTTGTGTTTTTGTTTTTATATTAATTGTTATTTGATTAATATAATTAATTGAATTTTTTTTTAAGAATATAATTAGATTGATTATTAAAAATCTATAAATAATTAAATATTTAATTCATATTTCATTATCAAATTTTATACAAAAAAATATCCATCCTATATGATTAATTGATGAAAATGCAAGAATTATTTTTATTGATGTTTGATTAATACCTCCAATAGCTCCAATGATTGCACTAAAAGTTGTTATAATTATAATAATTATTTTATTTGTATTTATATTTGATAATATAAATATGGGTCCAATCTTTTGTCATGTTAATAAAATAATACAGTTTTCTCATCTAATTTTATTTATAATGTTAACGAATCATATATGTATTGGGGCTATACCTATTTTTATAAATATAGTTATGTTAATTAATATTATGGATATATTTATATTTCTTATATTTATTATTGTTGGTGTTATAATAATTGTAAATAAAAATAAAATTGATCTTATAGATTGAATTAAGAAATAAATTATTTTTGCTTGTGATGAGTTTTTGTTTTTATTTTTTTTTAAAATTGGGATAAATGATAATATATTAATTTCTAAACCTATTCATATTCTTAGTCAATTTTCTGATCTAATGATAATTATTGTTGATAATAATAGTGTTGTTAATGCTATAATTTTCGTTGTAATTTTGAT